ATGCGGTGTTTGACTTCGGTACACACGATTACGCATTCTTCGCTGAGGTCGGGTCTTCAGTTTCTTCACAGGGACAGCAGGGTAGCTGTTCAGTACCTGATGTGGTTGATCAAAGGAGTGCAGATTTCCGCAGCGGTTTTCTCCTGGTTGGACAGATAGTGGTGCCACTTGGTTCGTTGCAGGACAGCCCGGTTTAGCTCCAGGGGGAGCGACTCATAGTAAATGTCCACTGATTTCAGCAGATGTTGAGGATAGTTCTGATTCGCTCTCAGTTTAGCAGTCATAGGATCTGAGGTTGCCAGTTTCTGATGAGGTCAGAGTTGCTTGCAGCAGAAGCGTTCGGAGACAGAGATCGGACAGGTCGTTTCAGAGATGTTTGTTATCGAGGCATATAGGAGGCCACCATACTTTTTTCAATCCATTCCAAATGGTGCAGGAGAGACTTGCTGGTCAAGGTGTTCGACGATCGTGGTTTCTGCGTGTAGGCGAGCAGAGGGAGCCAAAATGAGCGCCCCTGCGCTCACGTTTTTTGGCTCCCTGTTACAATTATAGCTTCAACCCGGGGCGCTTACTTCATCGTGCTTGTTGGTCATCAAAAAGTGGGTGTCATTATCTTCGGTTGTGCGCGCCTGACAAAATGGGTCTGGGTTAGTGAATGGCGCCACTTGCTTCGAGTCGCCCTCTCTTAACTGATTTTGAAATCCCCGTCTAAAAAAAAGAAAGCTTTTTTTTCTGTATGCGCCGGTTTGCCATTTTTTTCATTAATCACCGACGGTTGGTTGAAACCCCAGAGTATGGTGGCTAAGTCTTCAGAACAATCTATTTTTGCTAAATCTTGCTTGACCGATAGAGGCAGAGGATTTCTCAAAGCGGAATCCTGCCTTAAGTGAAGTGGAGTTGCAACTTAAGTTCGGCGGATCTTACTTCTGGGTCTTGTACAGTCGTTGTTGTCGACTAGCCAATAGTTGTGATTCAGGAGTCACCAGATAAACGACTGTTAAGTCCAGTGACGAAGTCGACACAATCGGTGTCCATCCGATGTCTTCAGGTCGGATCAGCATGGTTGCTGCCTAAGTCTTCGATCCGCCCATTCGCGTTTAGGTGTGATTCAAAGAGGCCGCGGTAACGCGAAGAAAAGTGTTGATTCGCGTGGCCTTTGCCCGTGAAGTAAATCTTTTTTAAAACTTGAGAACTTGCTCGTTCTTACTTCCTGGGGATACTCGTTTCTTTGCAAAGCTTATAGTTTTTTTAGCACCTATAAGGTGAGATACGGAACATTCCATGTACCATACTGCTTTGTCATAGGAAATGCCAACATTGGCCACCCCTTGGTGGCGAGAGCAAGACAAGAACTCATAAATAGGCCTTGAATTGCATACCTAGGGCTACTCAGAGTGTTAGAAAAGTTTAGCATGAACAACCAGAAGCCACAACAACAGAATAGTATCAAAGAAAAGCCATTCCACTCTTTTCCTAAAATCCTAACCTACAGGATCATAAGTAGTACTAAGCAACCGTCAGAAATCAGTGAGTGAAATAAGACGGATGGAGAGAAATAATAATAACTAGATGAAGCCTTAGTCCATTTTAACATCCAATCTTACCAAAGGTCAGAAAGGCGGATGGGCATGTTCATCCCTTGAAACTGCTTCCATTGGCATGAATTAGAGTCCTCTCCTGCAGGAACCTGGCACCTTCAGAGCTCTATCTTCGTTGCTTTCAGCTTCATTTTTGTTCTTTTTTCTGCAGCGAGCGAAGTGCGTAACTGATTTCTTATCTTTAAGGGACTTTTTTTTTAGAATAAGGTTTTTCTTTATTTAAGACAGTGCAGGACAGATCACATAGTAACTGCATGGTGTAGGTCAGATGCAAGATCAAGACCCTGATGCGCAACTGATTGTCAAAACCCGGGATTTTTCATTAAAAGAGCTTTTCCACTCATAAGAGTGAGATCAAAACTCTTTTCCTTGTCAAAACACCGTCTTTTTCATTAAAAAAGAGCGATTTAAGCATTCACAAACTAGTTGCTATGAGGACTTCCTTACTCAACTAGAATAGAGAGAGTCAAGAAGTAAAGCTACCATCCCACAGGTAAGATTGAAGACCTCTCTTTCCTCGGAACTGAAATAGCATTCATCTTAGCTTACAGGAAGAACCATGCCCCTAGCGACCAGATCTAATCCATTCTGTTCTTTCCTTACCTACAATGCTTTACAATAGCAAGGAGCACTACTCCCACTCATAAGTAACATCTAGAAAGAAGGATTGAGATGGATACTTCTAATGCATTCTAATGCCTTTGCGAACGATAAAGAAAGATACCAGACGATAGAGAGACATATACATATACTCATACAGAGGCCAAAGCCGAACAAGGAAAAACTCGTAAAGTGATTGATGACTCAACGATGAGTGAGACAGCATCGGTAGCTGCTGGTGAGACAGTCTTTCTCTATTAGGTATAAAACCAGAAGGAAGTAGTGCACTAGCAGGGAAATAG